TCACAAACTCATACCATTCTGCATAATTCTTTGATTTTTGATGTAAAAGGTTTATAGATGGAGCTAACCATTTAGATAATATATCCGAATAGACTCCCTCTTGTTCTTGATTGACGGGAATTCCTATAGATCCAATGAACAAAGTAAATAGGCCCAATATAATGAGAGGGAATAAGATAGTACTGTCAGATTCACAGGGATAGGGGTAAGGTTTTTTGTTGTCAAAAGGAGTCCTTGTACTAGTAAAAAAGGCTAAAAGTTGTATCCTATTTCTAAAATTAGAATCAACCCTTCTATTCAATATCTTTTTTGAGGAACTTTGACTACTTAATAAAGAAGAATTTTGGCTAATTCTTTTTGAAACTCCCGTCCCCCACAAGGATATTGAATAGAAGGGGATTTTTTGTTTACCACTATAATTTTGAAAATGAATATTCAAATGCCCCTCAAAAGTAAGGAAATAGATCCGAAACATATAAAATGCGGTTAATCCCGCAGTGGACCAAGCTATTAGTGCAAAAGTGGCTGAATACAACCAACTATCATTAAGAATTTCATCTTTAGACCAAAAGCAGGCTAAAGGTGGAATACCAGAAAGAGAAAGTGTACCTAAAAAAAAAGACGTTTTTGTAATCGGTATATATTTTCTCAACCCTCCCATAAGAACCATATTTTGACTTTTGGAGGGTGAATAGCCAACAAGCCTTTCCATTGAATGAATAATGGATCCCGATCCTAAAAATAATAATGCTTTGGAATAAGCATGAGTTATCAAATGGAATAAAGCATTTCGATAAGATCCCATACCGAGAGCTAACATCATATAACCCAATTGGGACATTGTGGAATATGCTAAACCTCTCTTAATGTCTTTTTGAGCAAGAGCTAAAACAGCTCCTAATAAAACTGTTATTATTGCTATTAACGAGATTAAATTCATTGTGGGGGGTATAACTATGAAAAGAGGAAGAAGCCGAGCTACAAGAAAAATTCCCGCTGCTACCATAGTGGCAGCATGTATAAGAGCAGAAATGGGAGTAGGCCCCTCCATAGCATCAGGCAACCAGACATGAAGGGGAAATTGTGCAGATTTAGCAACGGAACCAGCAAATAATAGAACAGCACACAAAGTAAGAAATAAAGGATTTACTTCATTAGCATAAATCAAGTTATTCGCTATTTCGAATAAATCCTCAAATTCAAAACTACCCGTTATCCAATAAAACCCTAAAATTCCTAATAATAAACCAAAATCTCCTACCCGATTAGTTACAAAAGATTTTTGACAAGCATTTGCCGCAAGAGGTCGTGCGAACCAAAAGCCAATTAAGAGATAAGAAGACATCCCAACCAATTCCCAAAAAATATAAATTTGTATCAAATTAGAACTAGTAACTAATCCTAACATTGAAGTACTAAAAAAACTCATAGAAGTGAAAAATTTCAAATAAGATTGATCATGAGCCATATAATTATCACTATAAAAAAGAACCGCAATTCCAACGGTAGTGATTAATATTGACATAATAGAAGTAAGTGGGTCTAGTAAATAACCCAATTCTAAAGAAAAGTCATTAGTAATGAGCCAAGACCATACATATTGATAAATAGAATTGCTATTTATTTGCTGAATAGACAGGTTGGTTGAAAAAACCAAGATTATACTTAACAATAAAACACTCTGAAAAGACCACATACGGCGAAGTCTGATTGTTGTTGTTGGAAAAAGAAGAAGACCCAACCCTAGGAATATAGGAACTGGAAGTGGAATGAAAGGGATAATCCACCCATATTGATATGTCTGTTGCATAAAAAGTTTTTTAATTCTTAGTTTCCTAATTGATTTTTATTGTTTCCGATTCACTAGATCTTACCTCTTTAAGAGGAATAACTAAAAGGGAAGATATGCACTAAGTAAAACTACCGAAATCTATCATTTTTCTTATTATTTATTTCTTTTTCTGATTTTCTTCTCAATACTTCAAATATTCAACTCAAGAAATTACAATAGGTCAAATCTTATGAAACTAAGAAGTAAGCATATAAATTAATAAAAACCATTTTGAAGATAATATTCATTAGCAAATAAATCGAACGAATATATGAATATAATAGGAAGGAAGAACTTCTTTTGAACAATACATGTCTTTCACATCCAATTAGAACAATAAGGAATTCTTTTTAAATGGCAGTTCCAAAAAAGCGCATTTCTACATCAAAAAAGCATATTCGTAAAAATATTTGGAAAAGGAAGGGATGTTGGACCGCTTTAAAAGCTTTTTCATTAGGTAAATCTCTTTTGACTGGAAATTCAAAAAGTTTTTTTGTGCAACAAAAAAAATAAGTAATAAAGTTGTAATCATCTGAATGCATTCAAAAATTGACTCATTTATTCTTTATTTATTATTCACGCAACTCACTAGATAATAGAAATTTTATATTTTATAGGAAATATAAAATGAAACTCAGCTTACTCTTTTATCTTTTATTTTCTAGTCGTTGCTTTTAGATTATTTACTAAATTCAGTAAAGGGGGTTAGTTCCTTTTTTACTGAATTTAGTAAATACAAATACTTTTTTTATCAAAAAAAGTATTTGTTGTTGACAAAGGAATGAACAAAATAAAAGATTTTTTTGCGTGAATTTTTTAATTTCCCGGACGGGAAAGCTCAGTTTTCCCATCAACGCATTTTTGTTACATTTACTAGAAAAATACGACAATTTTTCGTTTTATCTCTAGACGTTTTCGATAGGGGTCTTAAGATATTTAGTTAAGTGAAATTAACCAACAGTTTGAAATACTTTCAAATAACTTTATTTTTTTTGTAGGATTTTTTTGTAGGAATTAATATATAAATTACTGGTATATTTTCTACTATCAACTCAATTAAATCAAAAATTTAGTAAGAACTTTTAATAAGAACAATGTATCTAGTTTGGATGTCTTCTTTTTCTGTTTTTTCTTGATTGATAACCTAAAATAAATTCTTTTGTTCCATTTGATTCCTGAAATTAAAAAAATAGAGAAAACATTAATTAAAATTGAAAAAGTAAAACAAAACTGTTTTTTAGTTATATCCTTTGATTGACTCTTGCTTGAGATTTTAGGTTCGAATTATAATTATCTAGTTACAATACAATTCTAGAGTAGCCAAAAACCCACGAAAAACTAACCAGGGTTAAAAGCCCTATAAAGAAACTAAAAAAATTACTCTTAATAGACTGCTAAATTCTCGACGATTGCTTATTCATTAGCTATTATAAGTTGAACACAAGCCGCTATGGTGAAATTGGTAGACACGCTGCTCTTAGGAAGCAGTGCTAGAGCATCTCGGTTCGAGTCCGAGTAGCGGCATGTCACCCTTTCTTTTTAAATTTTAAAAAGATTCTATAATTAATTTAACTCTTGAGTTGCATTTAAGCAACGCATTTTTTAAGATTTTGTATGATATTTTCAACCTTAGAACATATATTAACACATATTTCCTTTTCAATTCTTTCAATCGTAATTCTAATTCGTTTAACAACCTTTTTTTTTGTAGATGAAGTGGTACAATTATCTCATTTGTCCGAAAAGGGCCTACTAGTTAGTTTTTTCTGTATAACAGGATTATTAGTTACGCGTTGGATTTATTCGGGTCATTTTCCACTAAGTGATTTATATGAATCACTAATCTTCCTATCATGGAGTTTTTCCCTTATTCATATAATTCTATATTTCAAAAAAAAGAATAATTTATTAAGCATAATAACGAGTTCGAATGCTGTTTTTACTCAAGGCTTTTCAATGTCAGGACTTTTAACCGAAATACACCAATCTTCAGTATTAGTACCTGCTCTTCAATCCGAATGGTTAATGATGCACGTAACAATGATGATATTGGGTTATGCATCCCTTTTATGTGGATCATTATTATCAGCAGCACTTTTAGTGATTACATTTCGAAAAAGTATAAAAATTTTCTATCTTTTTTGTCAAAGTCAGTTTTTATTACAGGATCCATTTACCTTTAGTAAAATTGAATACATCGGTGAAAGAAATAATCTTTTAAAAATAAAAAATTTTTTTTTCGGCAAGAATTATTACAGATCGCAATTGATTCAAGAATTGGATTATTGGAGTTATCGGGTTATTAGTTTAGGGTTTCTTTTTTTAACCATAGGTATTCTTTCGGGAGCAGTATGGGCTAATGAAGCATGGGGATCGTATTGGAATTGGGACCCAAAAGAAACGTGGGCATTTATTACTTGGATCATATTCGCGATTTATTTACATACTCGAACAAATCAAAACTTGCAAGGAGAAAATTCGGCAATTGTAGCGTCTATGGGCTTTCTTATAATTTGGATATGCTATTTTGGGGTCAATCTATTTGGAGTAGGGTTGCATAGTTATGGTTCCTTTACTTTAATATATAATTAATATAATTAAAGTCACGAATGTATCTTACGACTACAACAGAGTATGTTACATATAAAACCACATGGATACGAACCGTATCCATGTGGTTTTATATTTTCTTTACTTAAAAATAACTTCTAAATTATTTTTAAATCATAGCATTTTTAAGTTTAGTTAGGAAAACCATTTAGAAAAAAATTAGATATAATAATTTCTACCCTGTCAACCGACAGTGAAAAAATGAAATCTGGGTACATACCAATACTTAGGACGGGTAAAAAGAGAGAAATTGAAATAAACAACTCTCGTGGTCCTGAATCAAAAAAATAAGAATTTTGAGCATTAAAAAGCTTGTATCCATAGAACATCTGTCGTGACAGAGATAATGAATAAATAGGAGTTAATATGATTCCAATTGCCATTAGAAAAGTAATTAGCATTTTTGGCAGTAAAAAATATTTTTGGCTGGTAATTATTCCAAAAAAAACTACCAATTCAGCAACAAAACCACTCATACCCGGTAATGCAAGTGAAGCCATCGAAAAGCTACTGAACATCGTGAATACTTTTGGCATTGGGATAGCTATTGCGCCCATTTCGTCAAGATAAGCAAGACGTATTCTATCGTAAGTCGTCCCCGACAAGAAAAAGAGTGCAGCACCAACAAATCCATGAGATATTATTTGTAAAAGAGCTCCATTAAGTCCTGTATCACTTATCGAACCAATTCCTATAATTATAAAGCCCATATGAGATATAGACGAATACGCTACTCTTTTTTTTAAATTCCGTTGGCCAAGAGATGTTGAAGCCGCATAGATTATTTGGATTGTGCCCACTATTACTAACCAAGGGGAAAATAAATAATGGGCGTGAGAAAATAATTCCATATTGATACGAATCAACCCATATGCTCCCATTTTTAATAAGATTCCAGCTAGGAGCATACAAGTACTATAATGTGCTTCTCCATGGGTATCTGGTAACCATGTATGTAAAGGTATAATCGGTAATTTGACAGAAAAAGCAATAAAAAAACCAATATAGAATAGTATTTCTAAGGCCCCAGGATATGACTGGTTGGCCAATGTTTCAAAATTTAATGTTGGTTCATTAGAACCATATAAACCGATACACAGAATTCCCATTAATAGAAAAACGGAGCCTCCAGACGTGTACAAAATAAATTTTGTAGCCGAATACAGACGTTTCTTTCCTCCCCACATAGATAGAAGTAGATAAACGGGAATTAACTCTAACTCCCACATGATGAAAAAAAGTAAAAGGTCTCGAGAAGAAAATGATCCTATTTGCCCGCTGTACATTGCTAACATCAGGAAATTAAATAATCGAGAATCTCTAGTAACCGGCCAAGCCGATAAAGTAGCTAAAGTGGTGATGAATCCTGTTAGTAAAATGGGTCCTATAGAAAGTCCATCTATTCCTAATCTCCAATGGAAATCAAAAAAACTGACCCATTTAGAATCCTCCACTAATTGTATTAATGGATCATCTGGTTGGAAATGATAACAAAATGTATAGGCTATTAAAAGTAATTCTAAGACGCATATACAAATAGTATACCAACGAATGATCCTATTTCCCCTATGTGGAAAAAAGAAAATTAAGGAACCCGCAGATATTGGAAAAACTACAATTAGCGTTAACCAAGGAAAAAAATTCGTGGTAAAGACAAGATATACTTGGACCAGAAAAACCCGTGCTCATAATATTCTTATGAGCACAAATTTTGTCGGTAAAAAAATAATAAAATAAAATGGGTTATGGGTTCAAATCTAGTTTTCTAGAGCGTATTAATAAGTTAGCCCCATACTGCGAGTTGTTTCATGCCATAAATAAACCCGAACACTCAAAAAATCTGTTGGACAGGCGGATTCGCATCTTTTACAACCAACGCAGTCTTCTGTTCTTGGAGCAGAAGCAATTTGTTTTGCTTTACATCCGTCCCAAGGTATCATTTCTAATACATCAGTTGGGCAAGCTCGGACACATTGAGTACATCCTATACATGTATCATAAATCTTTACTGAATGTGACATTGGATCTATGCATTTTTGAATGTTATAAGATTTCAATCTGGTAATCTTAGAAACAAACCATATATTTAGATACCAGACGAATCAACAAGTTATCAGAATTTTTCTAATCAATCTATTTCTGGATTGCTTTAGTAGACAAGGCCAAAATACTTTGATTTAGTCTATTTTTTTAACCAGGATCATACCTTAATGTAGCAACTATACGAATTCTCATTTCTTTTTTTATTTAAATTTCTATAATAAATACTACTTACTCAATAAATTGGATTCATTAATACGAGTTGATTTTCGATTACGATAAATTGCTGAAACAATAGCCGGTCCAATAGCTGCTTCAGCGGCTGCAATAGCTATAACAAAAATTGATAAGATTTCTCCCTTTAATTGACGATTATCAAAAAAATCAGAAAATGTTACAAAATTCATATTAACTGCATTCAGTATAAGTTCAAGACACATAAGGGCCCTAACCATATTTCGACTTGTGATCAATCCATAGATGCCTATACAAAATAAATAGGCACTCAAAACAAGTACATGTTCTAGCATTATTAAACAACTCCTTCGAAATCTCATGATTTTTAATCGAAATAAGAATTCAACCGATTCAATTGAATAACATATAACACATATTAAATTTTTTCATTGATGATTTTATTATTATTATTTACGAGCTACAGCAATTGCGCCTATTAAAGCAACTAAAAGAATTATTGAAATAAGTTCAAATGGAAGAAAAAAATCTCTTGATAAATGAATTCCAATTTGTTGACTATTAATTATCAAATCTTGCTCCACAATCTGGTTTGATCTTGTAGGCCAAAAAATTCCGTACCATGACGTATCTGGAATAGTAGTAATTAGCGAAATAAAAAGACTTGTAGAAACCATCAAAGTAATTCCATCCCCAACTGTCCAAGAATTAAAATACTTGGAATATTCTGAACCATTCATGAACATCACAGCAAAAATGATTAAAATATTTATAGCCCCTACGTAAATCAGTAGCTGCGCAGCAGCTACAAAGTAAGAACTCAATAAAATATAGACTAAGGATATACAAACCAAAACCAATCCCAATGAAAAAGCAGAAAAAATTGGATTGGGGAGTAATACGACCCCTAAACCCCCTAAGATCAGACTTGATCCCAGAAAGACTAAAATAAAATCTGGTATTGATTCAGGTAAATCCATTTAATTTAAAAAGATAGAAATAAAAGTATTTCATGACTTTATTGACCTGACCAGGAAAAAGAAAAAAGAAGAGACTCCACTTATTTTATGTTTATGATACTTCTTAATTAAATTAATTAAAACTAAACAAAAGTTGAATGGGTGTGGCTTGATGTAGATAGTGTTCTTGTGGCATTGTAATTAGATAATTAAACCAAAAAAAGGAATTTTAAAATCATTTGAAATGAAGATTTTAGCCAATATCTTGATTGATCAAACAAAACCTTATTTTTCCGGGGGTTTATACATTTTTTATTTGAGGTGAATTCGAAATTGTTCGAATTGTGTAATCGTCAATTACTGATGTCGGTAACCGACCTAAAGCAATTTGATTATGATTCAATTCATGACGATCATAAGTCGAAAGTTCATATTCTTCAGTCATTGATAAACAATTTGTCGGACAATACTCGACACAATTCCCACAAAATATGCAGATTCCAAAATCAATACTGTAATTAAACAACCGTTTCTTTCGAATATTACTTTCCAATTTCCAATCTACAACGGGTAGATCGATAGGACATACACGAACACATACTTCACAAGCGATGCATTTATCAAATTCAAAATGGATGCGGCCCCGGAAACGTTCCGATGTGATCGATTTTTCATAAGGGTATTGGATAGTTATTGGTAAACGATTCACGTGAGACAGAGTAATTGTGAAACCTTGACCTAGGTACCGAGCCGCTCGTATTGTTTGTTGACCATAATTAATTAACTCAGTTAACATAGGGAACATATCGTGAATATGTATAAATTAAAAATACGTGTTTCTTTCTCTTGTTTGAGCTCTTGTTTGAGAGAAGTTGTGAATAGAAATTACTCTAATACCTTAGAGCGAAAGAAGGTGAAACGAGGTTGTTAATAACAAATTACCTAGAGAAATAGGTAAAAGAAATTTCCAACCAAGATTTAATAGTTGGTCCATTCTGAGCCTTGGTAAAGTCCATCTTGTGACAATAGAAATGAACAAGAACAAGTAAGTTTTACCTAATGTAATAAAGATACTGATTATTGTTCCAAAGACTTTCCCCGGTTTATTTATGAAAAAAATGTCAGGAACAAATAGATAGGGGATCGAAAGATTCCAACCCCCAAAGTAAATAATTGTTACAAATAATGAAGAAACTAGTAGATTCAGATAAGAAGCAAGGTAAAATAAACCAAATTTGATGCCGGAATATTCGGTTTGATAACCGGCTACTAACTCTTCTTCCGCTTCTGGTAAATCAAAAGGTAATCTCTCACACTCGGCTAGAGCAGAAATCAAAAAAATGATAAATCCTATAGGTTGACGCCACAGATTCCACCCCCAAAAACCATATTTTGACTGCGCTTCAACTATATCAACTGTACTTGAACTGTTAGATAATTATAGTCGATCAGAATTCCACCGTTTTCATCGCTATTCCAAAACCGTACATGAGATTTTCACCTCATACGGCTACTCAAAGATCACAGCTAAATATAAGGACATTTCATTATTATTGATTTTTATATTTTGTAGGATAGAGTTAAAACTTATCCCAAGGTCCCGAATTAAATCGGCGGAATTCTGTTTGCTATATTTTTTTTATTGTTTAATATTAATTAAAAAATGCTTCGGAATTGATCTTATCTTTTTCTCGTATATTAAGGGATTTTACAAAAAGTAAAAGATTACTTCGTTCGTAATAGTTATTTTTTTTATCGACAGATAGGAGCATACTCTGAATCGGAATCGTGGGTAGTACTTCTTGATCATTTCTACCAACTAAAAGTCCCAATTCAAATTCCTTTTATGTATACAAACGTTCTCGCGGATAACTTAGAGAATCTTCATTACTAATTCTTTGTGTATCTTAGTCTTCCTAACCATCCACTCAATTTTGTTCAACCTGAATTTCTTTTTTAATATACCTAATACCTAGACTAATAGATAAAAAAATCTATCTTTTAAACCCGCTTCAAGAAGCGATAAATAAACAACCAATCTTGGGGTAAGGTCTTGGGGTAAACAGTCCCTACTATTTATGTTTCCTTTTACTTAATCCTTGTACATAGGAAATGAGAATCAATCTTTTACTGCAAAATTAAAAGCCGTTTTATTTCACCCATATAACTATTAACTTTGAAAAAAAATATACAATCAACCTATTTAACTTGTTAACTTGATTTTCTTATTAGAATTCAAAAGTAAAGGGTAATTGAAATCCTTTATTTCACCGAATCGCACGTAGAGATATTGATAGTACACATAAAGTTAATGGTATTTCATAACTAATTGATTGAGCAGCGGCTCGTAGACCACCCAAAAAGGAATATTTATTATTTGATCCATATCCCGACATAAGAAGTCCAATGGGAGCAATGCTTGAAATAGCGATCCATAGAAAAACACCAATACTAAGATCGGCTAGAATAAGGTGATAGCCAAAAGGAATTACTGAATAACTTAGTAAAACTGCTACAACTGCGATGGATGGTCCGATACTGAATAAGCGAGTATCCCCTCTAGATGGAAGAAGGTTCTCTTTGAAAAGCAATTTTGTACCATCTGCTAGAGCTTGAAGAATTCCTAAGGGGCCCGCGTATTCAGGTCCAATACGTTGTTGTATACCTGCGGATATTTCTCTTTCTAACCAAACAATTATGAGTACACCTATTATGATTCCTAATACAAGAGTAAAAATAGGGATAAGCGTCCATATGATTCTATATACCCCTTTAAAATTGAGTAAGAAGTTAAATCTATAAAAAGAGTTGATAACTTGTATTTCTGTTGTATCCATTATCATTTTAACGATCAATTTCTCCCATAATGATATCTATGCTCCCTAGTATCGTCATAATATCAGCCAATTTCATTCTTTTAACTAACTGAGGAAGGATTTGCAAATTGATAAAACCCGGCGGGCGTATTTTCCATCTCCAAGGAAAAAGACTCTGATCTCCTATTAGAAAAATTCCCAATTCGCCCTTTGGGGCTTCGACTCTCACATAAAGTTCTTGTTTCGATAATTCAAAGGTTGGAGAAGGTTTTTTACTAATAAATCGATATTCAAAATCATTCCAGTCGGTATCTTTTACTCTATCAAAACGTCGGATTTCTAAATTCTCATAGGGTCCCCCAGGAAGTCCTTCCAGAACCTGTTGTATAATTTTTAGGGATTCTGTCATTTCACCGATTCGTACTAAATAACGAGCTAATGAATCCCCTTCTTTTTGCCATTGAACTTCCCAATCCAATTCGTCGTAACATTCATAACGATCAACTTTACGAAGATCCCATTGGATTCCGGAAGCCCGTAACATTGGTCCTGATAAACCCCAATTTAATGCTTCTTTTCCACCAATAATACCTACATCCTCAACTCGTTCTAAAAAAATGGGATTACGCGTAATAAGTCTTTTATACTCATTAACCCCTATTAAAAAAAACTCGCAAAAATCCAAACATTTATCTATCCAGCCATAAGGTAAATCAGCAGCTACTCCTCCGATACGAAAATAATTATGCATCATTCGCATACCTGTAGCAGCCTCGAATAGATCATAAATCAATTCTCTTTCTCGAAAAATATAGAAGAAAGGGGTTTGTGCGCCAATATCTGCCATAAAAGGCCCGAGCCATAACAAATGTGAAGCTAGACGACTCAACTCCAACATAATGACTCGGATATAACTAGCTCTTTTAGGTACTTGAATATTTCCTAACTGTTCGGGACCATTTACTGTTATTGCTTCTGTGAACATAGTCGCTAAATAATCCCAGCGAGTTACATAAGGTAAATATTGTAAAATTGTTCGATTTTCCGCAATTTTCTCCATCCCTCTATGTAAATAACCCAATATTGGTTCACAGTCAACAACATTTTCGCCATCTAGAGTAACGATGAGTCGAAGAACACCATGCATTGATGGGTGGTGAGGACCCATATTTACTATCATAAAGTCTTTTCTTGTATCTGGCCCAGTCATAAGTTTTTTATTTATTCATTCTTCCGTGAATTGCTGAAAGTGAAAAGAAATTAATAAAAAATTCAAATTAAAGAATAAAAAAGAATAACACTTAAAACAACATGAATTTTTCAATTAACCAATTTTTGTCTCTCGAATACCCAATTGACCAATTAATTCTTTATAATGTACTCTATTTTTTTGTGACAAATAAGCCAACAGCCGTTGACGTTTTCCTAAAATTTTTCGTAATCCTCTCTGAGATAAAAAATCTTTTTTGTGCAATTCTAAATGCGAAGTAAGCCTCCGTATCTTATTGGTAAAACTTAATATTTGAAATTCAACGGACCCTCTGTTTTCTTCTTTAGAGTTAATTGAAATCAATACATTTTTGATCATACAAGATTTTCCCTCTTCCAATTTTTTTAAGGATATGGATTTGACTGATGAATAAGAATAATGTTAGTAATTTTAGTGTGGTATATACAACAACTTAAATTTCTTTATCGAATAGGGATAGGATATAATATATATAGGAATATATAGGAAAAGGGTGCTACCAACAACGTTTCAACTCGGAATACATATATATCCTTAACATACTAAAACGACTGCCATTATTTGTATCAAACCAATAGCGATTCATACAAGCTAAATCCTCTAATTGATAATTAGAGCAAGTCAAAAATTTGACTTTAATTAATTCATTCTTCTTTTTATCAAGATGTTTATGTTTGTCAAAAAATTGACTACAGTTATTCACGATGCAAAATCCTAGATTTTTAGTCCTATTTTTGGAATTGAAATTTATTTTCATTCTAAACTCTCTACGATATTTATGAGGTAAAATGGTTTCAGGAGCAAGTAAATCAAAAAAATTCTTATCAATATCTGCTTGTTCTGGGTATCCTTGATTAGTTTTGTGCTTACTCTTATGAACCAATGAAATACATAAAGTTTGATAAAGAATAAACTGTCTATCGTTTTTTACAGACAAACGGGCGGGTTCAATAATTAATATCCCTTTTTTGATCAATTCTACAACGCTTAAATTATTCTGAATTAACAGTATATCCAAGGTGATTTCTCTTCGCTGAACCGAAGATATAACAATTTTTCTTGGATTTAACAGTCTAAGCAGTAGACAATAGATTTTGATATTATTGATCATTCGTTGATTCAAAGCATCACCCCATCTCAATTGAAAAAGTAAATAACGTTTCAACAATAAATTGAATTCTGCTTCTACCTTGCTTTTGTATTGTTTTTTTTTTTTACTCTTCGTTACTTTTGATCCTCCATAGTCTTCTTCAATATCTTTTTGATGATTTGTTGAAAAGTCGGATTCAAGATTTACCCGTTTTTGTACATCTGATCTAATATCTCTTTTGCTTGTTAGATTTTTTTTTTTAGACGGTATAAGCCATTTAACTTTTTTGTTCTCAATGATATTTTTATTTAGATCTCTTCGTAAAAGAAGCCCTTTACTTGGTATAACCCAAGGTTTCATTTTATATAGATTAGAAAGTATTAAAAATTCTGGGAAGAGCCAAAAGTCTAGGGTTGAGATGGGACACTTTCGTATTTCCTCATTCATTCCCGTCCAATCAAAAAAGGTTTTTGGGGGATTTGGTGCCTTAATTTTAAGTTTTTTCGGAAGCGCGAGATAAAAAAGGTTTTTTTTAACAATTATTTGATAATTGTTAGTCTTAGTATTTGGATTACTCTTAGTATCGATCTTGATCCAGTATTCAATAGCGATTTTTTGTCTAAGATCAAAATGGAGAGTTTTCCAATCAAAATATTTTCTATCGCTCTTTCCTATATAATTAGTAATAGGACTCCTTTCCCATATATCAAAAAAGTTGTATTTATGCGTGTTTGAATTGGAATAACTACCTTGTTTTCTATTTACTTGTGTTTCAAAAGGTGATCCATAAATGGATAAGTCCCTTTTTTTTTGATTTTCAGAATTACTAGATTGATATGATAAAAGATCATATCGAGAGTTTTTTTTTAAATTGTCGTTTTTAGTCTGTAAAAACTGTAGGAAATAGGCTTCAACAGGATTTTGTTTTTTGAACGAGATTAATACATCTTTTTCATATGAATCCCTTTTCCAATTTTGAACCATAGGGTGTTGAGAAATTTTATTTCTCAACCCTTTGGGTAATAATCTAGATCTTCGAATCTTAGATAAATTATATTGATGGTGTCGTTTTAATTTCTTTACCCAGGTTTTCCAGTGATTTGTTCCATAATTGAAGCGTTTATTCTGATTTATCTGATTTAATTGCAAGTGAAATATCCCTTCAAAAGAATCCTTAAAAGGAATTCCGTAATCGTGATATTTAAAAACATATCTTAATTTATCCAAATTAATACCTTGAGTTTGTGATAAGTTGTAAAATACATATGCTTGTGACAAGTAGAATAAGTGGCAACATTTTTGTGAATTTATTTGATTCCTAATAGTATTAATTGACTTTTGTATAGTTGAAATAAAGTGAATTAGATTTTCGTTTTTTTTATTAATTCTTTCTTCATCTGCTTCATGAATATTTATGAATTTATTGATAAATTTGTTTGTTGAGTCGAGAAAGGGTTGTCTAATGAGTTTGAAAAGATTAATGATAGACAAAACAGGATTTATGTATATTCTTTCAAAAATAAAATTTGAAAATTCCAATCTTTTATCTTTATAAATTCTTTTGTTAGCACTAATATATATTCTTGTGTGTTTTTTTTTATCTTTTGTCATTCTTTCTATTTGATTCCGGATTGTGATTGCCCTAGCAGTTAGATTCTTATTTTTTTTTTCTGTCATTGTCCGGTTTGAAGATTGAATTTGACTAATCAATGATTCAGGAATTATCTCATTGATACTTGTAGAGTCTTTGTTGTTTTTCATTTGATTCGATTTATAGACCTTGCTTACGCTAAAGAATAAGATTGGGTTTAATTTTGAAAATATTTTTATTTTTTTTTCTATAAAAAATGAATTTTGTATAACCCAATTTTTTATTTGTTTTGAAACTAATTTCGTCTTTCCCTTTAAAGTTTTTCGAACTAAAAAATAGGTATTTTTCGATTTTCCAATCTTTGTTTCCAATTCCTTAAAAATAGGTTTAAAAAAGGAAGATCGTTGTCGAGGAGAACCAAAAGGAAGGTCCGTTTCCAGTCCCCAAACAGTTAAAAAACAAAAATCATTTCTTTCTTTTTTGTTTTGCATTAGATTTCTACGAGAGGGTCGTAGTTTAGATTTGTGCCAAGGTTTCAGGCAGAAAGGAAATAGGATTTTTATCTGCATACCCTCTCTTAACCAATTTTTCGGAAATTCAGTTTCCGATAGTTGAATAC